AATTCTTTGATAGTTAGAATAGATTCGTAAACCAGGTCGACTGATCCGTTTTAAATTTAAAATAGTTTTATATGGTCCTTTCCTATTCCTTCTATGTTGTAGGGTTAAAACCAAAAAATCTTTGTTGTTTTCCCGATGTTTTCTCACGTTTTCTATAAAACCTTCTCGTAAAAGTATTTTCACAATGTTTTCAGTGATGTTAGTAGATGCTATTCGAACCGTTCCTTTTCTATGCATGTCAGCATTTCGTATAGAGGTTATTATGTCAGCAATAGTGTCCCTACCCATAATGAACTAAAATTATTGGTGCCTCAAAATTTGGATATAATAAACATGATCTTTTTTTGTTATGAATTAGTAAAGGTATATACGTGAGACACAATCTACTAATTAACCTATTTCATTCAAATACTCTACTATAACTCTATATCATGGTCTTTCTTATCTTATAATACTTCAGGGGCTAATGAAACTATTTTAGTAAAATTTAACTGTCTCAATTCCCGGGCGATCGCACCAAAAACTCGAGTTCCTTTTGGATTTCCTTCTTGATCAATGACAACTGCAGCATTGTCATCATATCGTATTATGATACCATTGTCACGTTTGAGTTCTTTACAAGTACGTACAATTACAGCTCTGATCACTTCTGATCTTTTTAGAGGCATATTTGGTACTGCTTCTTTGATCACAGCAACAATAACATCACCAATATGAGCATATCGGCGATTACTAGCTCCTATGATTCGAATACACATCAATTCTCGGGCCCCGCTGTTGTCCGCTACATTTAAATAGGTCTGGGGTTGAATCATATCATTTTTGAATCTGTTCTTTCAATGCAAAACAAAAAGGGGCGAAGAAAAAAAAGAAATATTCTTTGTCAAAAGAAAAAAAAAAAAAAGAAACCTGCAATTGCTTTTTTATTCCAAGACCTCTTTCCTGTGGTTATACATTTCTATCACGAAATAATGAATTGAGTTTGTATAGGCATTTTGGACGCCGCTATTGAAATAGCCTTTCTGGCTATATTTTCTGCTACTCCACCCATTTCATAAAGTATTCTACCTGGTTTAACGACAGCTACCCAATATTCGGGAGATCCTTTACCCGACCCCATACGTGTTTCCGCAGGTCTTACTGTAACGGGTTTGTCTGGAAATATACGTACCCATATTTTTCCTCCACGGCGTGCATTTCGTGTCATTGCTCGTCGCCCTGCTTCTATTTGTCTAGATGTGATCCAAGCGGGTTCAAGTGCCTGAAGAGCATATCTACCGAAACAAATATGATTACCTCGATAAGATATTCCCTTCATTCTTCCTCTATGTTGTTTACGGAATCTGGTTCTTTTGGGGTTATAGTTGATGGTTGTTTCGCAATTCCATCTCTACTACAGAACTGGACATGAGAGTTTCTTCTCATCCAGCTCCTCGCAAATGAAAGGATTGAAAAATATTTAATTAAGATATACATGTATTTAATGAATAATACACCGGATTCTTTGATATTTCATCTAATATATTCCAAAATTATCGATTTTGTTTGGATATATAACTAAACGTAAATTTATGGATAATGTCGTTTTTTATAATATAACGTTATGTTATAACGAATCTTTTTTTTTTTTATCGTATTTGATCACCAAAAATGTAGCAATCAAATAAAATAAAGCTTTCGCGGGCGAATATTTACTCTTTTAATATCTAGTATCTAGTTCATCAGAATAAATGAAATTGTTCTCCGGTTCGTTCCGCCATCCCACCCGATGAATCATTAGGATTCGTTTTCAATAGAATCTTCTGCATTCACAGGTTCCGTCGTTCCCATCGCTTCTCGATTAATGCTTAGGTCTGAATTCTACAATGGAGCCTCTCATTAAATTTGTTCTTGAGTCAATCTTCTCAGTCTTTATTGGCTCGAGGCTCTTTATTTTTTTGTTCTATGAACGGATTCATCTACTTATGGATGAATGAGAATATTGATGCTTTATTACATTGTCTTTTATGAGATGACTTATAGACCTTACATATTCTATTTTATATTGGAATTATATATCATTGATATTTTTTTTCTCTCTTTCTCTCACCTTTCCAATTATCCACATCCTTTTTAGATTTCGCTTCACAACTCATAATCAGATTGGTTTTTTTATGCAAAAACATATTTCAGTTGCTACAATGATATGACCAATATATCATATCTTGACTGGTTTTTTGGATTCAGATAATGCGAAGCGATGGGTTGGTTATTACTTCTCTAGTTATTAGTTCATACTATGGGCCGGTCTATTTTTTTTTTTTAGAATCCTAACCCTAAAAAAAACCAACGAGTCACACACTAAGCATAGCAATTATATTTATATCAAAATAAAATGGTCAATCGAATTTTTATTCAACCCTATAGAATTGCTCATTTTTTTGATTGAAAATAAAAAGAATGAAAGAGTTTGTCATTTTTTGTTCCATCACTGAATAGAAAAGCGAGTAAAGGTTTCTGA